GTTCATGTAGCTTAATTACAAAAGCAAAGCACTGAAAATGCTTAGATGAGTCTTTACGACTCCATAAACACTAAAGGTTTGGTCCTAGCCTTCCTATTAGTTGTTAGCAAACTTACACATGCAAGTTTCCGCATTCCTGTGAGAATACCCTCTAAATCATTATGATTAAAAGGAGTTGGTATCAAGCACACTTATCTATAAGTAGCTAATGACATCTTGCCTAGCCACACCCCCACGGGAAACAGCAGTGATAAAAATTAAGCCATAAACGAAAGTTTGACTAAGTTATGTTAACATTAGGGTTGGTCAATTTCGTGCCAGCCACCGCGGTCATACGATTAACCCAAATTAATAGGCTACGGCGTAAAGCGTGTTTAGGAAAATATCTAAAATAAAGATAAAAATTAACTAGGCCGTAGAAAGCAACAGTTAAAATTAAAATACACTACGAAAGTGACTTTATTATTTCTGATTACACGATAGCCAAGACCCAAACTGGGATTAGATACCCCACTATGCTTGGCCCTAAACTTAGGTGATTGCTTAACAAAATCACCCGCCAGAGAACTACTAGCAATAGCTTAAAACTCAAAGGACTTGGCGGTGCTTTATATCCATCTAGAGGAGCCTGTTCTATAATCGATAAACCCCGATAAACCTCACCACCTCTTGCTAATACAGCTTATATACCGCCATCTTCAGCAAACCCTAAAAAGGAAGAATAGTAAGCTCAAATATCTTACATAAAAACGTTAGGTCAAGGTGTAGCTTATGAGGTGGAAAGAAATGGGCTACATTTTCTATACCTAGAATAATACGAAAGTTTTTATGAAATTAAAAACTAAAGGAGGATTTAGTAGTAAGTTAAGAATAGAGTGCTTAACTGAATTAGGCCATGAAGCACGCACACACCGCCCGTCACCCTCTTCAAGTACTTACTACCTATTTATATATAATTAACAGCAGATAGTATTAGAAGAGATAAGTCGTAACAAGGTAAGCATACTGGAAAGTGTGCTTGGACAAATCAAAGTGTAGCTTAAACAAAGCATCTGACTTACACTCAGAAGATTTCATTAATTATGACCACTTTGAACTAAAGCTAGCCCAAACAATAAGCAACCCGCAAAACTATTTTAACAAATATAAAACAAAACATTTATCCCTTAAAAGTATAGGAGATAGAAATTAACTTCTGGCGCCATAGAGAAAGTACCGTAAGGGAACGACTGAAAGATAAATTAAAAGTATAAAATAGCAAAGATTACCCCTTGTACCTTTTGCATAATGATTTAACTAGAACAACCCCAGCAAAGAGACCTGAAGCTGGTAACCCCGAAACCAGACGAGCTATTCATGAACAGCTGTAAGAGCAAACTCATCTATGTGGCAAAATAGTGAAAAGATTTATGAATAGGGGTGAAAAGCCAACCGAGCCTGGTGATAGCTGGTTGTCCAGATAAGAATTTTAGTTCAACTTTAAATTTACTATTCAGAAATCTTAATCATTATCCGTAAATTTAAATGTTAGTCCAAAGGGGTACAGCTCTTTGGATCAGGATACAACCTTTATTAGAGAGTAAATCAATTTAATAACCATAGTTGGCTTAAAAGCAGCCACCAATTAAGAAAGCGTTCAAGCTCAACAATTTTATTATCCTTAATGTAATTAATATTATTCAACTCCTAACCTAACACTGGACTAATCTATAACATTATAGAAGAAATACTGTTAATATGAGTAACAAGATTTAAATCTCCTAGCACAAGCATATATCAGAACAAATACTAGCTGATAGTTAACAGCCAAATAAATAAATCCTAACAATTGAAACTTTATTTCATCACTGTTAATCCAACACAGGTGTGCATTAAGGAAAGATTAAAAGAAGTAAAAGGAACTCGGCAAACATAAACCCCGCCTGTTTACCAAAAACATCACCTCTAGCATTATTAGTATTAGAGGCACTGCCTGCCCAGTGACAATTGTTTAACGGCCGCGGTATCCTGACCGTGCAAAGGTAGCATAATCATTTGTTCCTTAAATAGGGACTTGTATGAATGGCCACACGAGGGTTTAACTGTCTCTTACTTCCTATCAGTGAAATTGACCTTTCCGTGAAGAGGCGGAAATAAACAAATTAGACGAGAAGACCCTATGGAGCTTCAATTTATCTATACCAACAGAATAATTCTACATCCATCAAGGACTAATATTCATTCTAACTGGTTAGAAAATTTCGGTTGGGGTGACCTCGGAGTATAAATTAACCCCCGAGAAGAATTACTAAGACTGACAAGTCAAAGTTTTAAACATTAATTGATCCAGTCTAACTGATCAACGAAACAAGTTACCCTAGGGATAACAGCGCAATCCTATTCTAGAGTCCTTATCGACAATAGGGTTTACGACCTCGATGTTGGATCAGGACATCCTAATGGTGCAGCAGCTATTAATGGTTCGTTTGTTCAACGATTAAAGTCCTACGTGATCTGAGTTCAGACCGGAGTAATCCAGGTCGGTTTCTATCTATTTAATATTTCTCCCAGTACGAAAGGACAAGAGAAATAGGGCCAACTCCCTACCGAGCGCCCTCAAGCTAATAAATGATATTATCTCAATTTAATAAACTTAATATACATATATATTAACCTTAGACCAAGGTTTTTGTTAGAGTGGCAGAGCCCGGTAATTGCGTAAAACTTAAACCTTTATAACCAGAGGTTCAATTCCTCTCTCTAACAACATGTTTATTATTAACCTCTTCACAACAATTGTTCCAATCCTTCTCGCAGTAGCATTTTTAACATTAGTTGAACGAAAAGTATTGGGCTATATACAATTACGAAAAGGACCAAACATCGTAGGACCATATGGACTTCTGCAACCAATTGCAGACGCAGTAAAATTATTCACTAAAGAACCATTAAAACCCCTAACTTCTTCCATTTCAATATTCATTATAGCACCTATTCTAGCCCTCACCCTAGCCTTAACTATATGAATCCCACTACCCATGCCATACTCCCTAATCAATATAAATCTAGGTGTACTATTTCTACTAGCTATATCAAGCCTATCTGTATATTCAATTTTATGATCAGGATGAGCTTCCAATTCTAAATATGCTTTAATTGGAGCCCTACGGGCCGTAGCACAAACCATTTCATATGAAGTAACACTAGCAATTATTCTACTATCAGTACTACTTATAAGTGGATCCTTCACCTTAAATAATTTAATTATTACGCAAGAATACTCCTGACTTTTATTATCAACATGACCGTTAGCCATAATATGATATATTTCCACCCTAGCAGAAACAAATCGGGCCCCATTTGACCTAACAGAAGGTGAATCCGAATTAGTCTCAGGATTTAACGTCGAATATGCAGCAGGTCCATTTGCATTATTTTTCCTAGCAGAATATGCCAACATTATTATAATAAATGTTCTCACTACTACCCTATTCCTAGGAGCATTCCATACCATATACTTTCCCCAATTATATTCCATCAACTTTTCTACCAAGGCAATTCTCCTTACAATCACCTTTTTATGAGTACGAGCATCATATCCTCGATTCCGATATGATCAACTCATACATCTACTATGAAAAAATTTTCTTCCCCTTACATTAGCGCTATGTATATGACACGTTTCACTACCCATTTTTTCATCAAGTATTCCACCCCAAACATAAGAAATATGTCTGATAAAAGAGTTACTTTGATAGAGTAAAAAATAGAGGTTTAAATCCTCTTATTTCTAGAACTATAGGAATTGAACCTACTCTTGAGAATTCAAAAATCTCCGTGCTACCATATTACACCAAACTCTAAGTAAGGTAAGCTAAATTAAGCTATCGGGCCCATACCCCGAAAATGTCGGTTAATACCTTCCCCTACTAATTAATCCTCTAATCTTAATTATAATTTCACTTACCATTTTAATAGGCACCATAATCGTAATAATAAGCTCACACTGATTCATAATCTGACTCGGCTTCGAGATAAACATAATAGCAATCATCCCAATACTTATAAAAAATTATAATCCACGATCAATAGAGGCTTCCACAAAATATTTTATAACACAAGCAACTGCATCAATAATCCTAATATTAGCTATCCTTATTAACCTTTTATATACAGGCCAATGAACAATCATAAATATTACTAATCCAATAGCATCAATACTCATAACACTAGCTTTAGTCATAAAATTAGGCCTTTCACCTTTCCACTTTTGAGTTCCAGAAGTAACCCAAGGAGTCTCATTATATCCAGGCATAATCTTACTTACATGACAAAAAATCGCCCCACTATCCATTCTATTCCAAATTCAATCCTCCATCAACTTACAAATATTACTAACTATATCTCTCCTGTCCATCCTTATTGGTGGTTGAGGGGGATTGAATCAAACTCAATTACGAAAGATTATAGCCTATTCATCCATCGCCCATATAGGATGAATAACGGCTATTTTAGCCTACAATCCATCCATTATACTTCTAAATTTACTAGTCTACATTACCATAACTATCTCCACATTTATGCTTTTCATTCACTCATCAGCCACTACAACACTATCATTATCTCACACATGAAATAAATCACCAATTATCGCAATCCTTATCTTAACAACCATAATATCATTAGGAGGACTCCCACCACTAACTGGATTTATACCTAAATGAATTATTATTCAAGAACTGACAAAAAATAATAGCATTATTTTACCTACAATAATAGCCATTTTATCCCTCCTAAATCTATTTTTTTATATACGATTAGCCTATTCAACCTCCCTTACCATATTCCCAACAACAAACAATAATAAATTAAAATGACAATTCGAAAATACAAATCAAACCCCCCTTATAGCCCCTATAATTATTATTTCAACTATACTTTTACCATTAACACCGGCCCTAATTTTATTATATTAGAAATTTAGGTTACGTTAGACCAAGAGCCTTCAAAGCTCTAAGCAAGTATAATTTACTTAATTTCTGAACAATAAGGATTGCAAGACTTTATCCTACATCAGCTGAATGCAAATCAACTACTTTTATTAAGCTAAATCCTTTCTAGATTGGTGGGCTTTCATCCCACGAAATTTTAGTTAACAGCTAAATACCCTAAACAACTGGCTTCAATCTACTTCTCCCGCCTTGAAAAAACAAAGGAAAGGCGGGAGAAGCCCCGGCAGAATTGAAGCTGCTCCTTTGAATTTGCAATTCAATATGATTATTCACCACAGGGCTATGGTAAAAAGAGGACTTAACCTCTGTCTTTAGATTTACAGTCTAATGCTTATCTCAGCCATTTTACCTATGTTCGTAACCCGTTGATTATTTTCAACTAACCACAAAGATATCGGCACATTATATATAGTATTTGGTGCTTGAGCAGGCATGGTAGGTACTGCCCTCAGCATTTTAATCCGTGCTGAGCTAGGTCAACCAGGCGCCTTATTAGGCGACGATCAAATTTATAATGTAATCGTTACTGCCCATGCTTTTGTTATAATTTTCTTTATAGTTATACCCATTATGCTAGGGGGATTTGGAAACTGACTAATTCCCTTAATAATTGGTGCACCAGATATAGCATTCCCTCGAATAAATAATATAAGTTTTTGATTATTACCTCCATCATTCTTACTTTTATTAGCCTCATCAACCGTTGAAGCTGGGGCAGGAACTGGTTGAACCGTTTATCCTCCCTTAGCTGGAAACTTAGCCCATGCTGGAGCTTCTGTTGATCTAGCAATTTTCTCTTTACATCTAGCAGGAGTTTCTTCAATTTTAGGCTCAATTAATTTTATTACAACTATTATTAATATAAAACCCCCAGCTATAACCCAATATCAGACACCATTATTTGTATGATCAGTATTAATTACAGCAGTATTACTACTCCTATCACTTCCAGTTCTTGCAGCTGGTATTACAATACTATTAACAGACCGCAATTTAAATACCACTTTCTTTGACCCTGCTGGAGGTGGGGATCCTATTTTATATCAACATCTTTTCTGATTTTTTGGTCATCCTGAAGTTTATATTCTTATCCTCCCAGGCTTTGGCTTAATCTCTCACATTGTTACTTATTATTCAGGTAAAAAAGAGCCTTTCGGATATATAGGAATAGTCTGAGCAATAATATCAATCGGTTTTCTTGGCTTCATTGTATGAGCCCACCATATATTTACAGTCGGCCTTGATGTAGATACCCGAGCATACTTCACATCAGCAACAATAATTATTGCTATTCCTACTGGAGTAAAAGTTTTTAGCTGACTTGCTACTCTACATGGAGGCAATATTAAATGATCTCCTGCAATACTATGAGCACTAGGCTTTATTTTCCTTTTTACAGTAGGTGGCTTAACTGGAATTGTTCTAGCCAATTCATCTTTAGATATCGTGTTACACGATACATATTATGTAGTAGCCCATTTCCATTATGTATTATCTATGGGGGCAGTCTTTGCCATTATCGCAGGTTTCGTCCATTGATTTCCTCTATTTACAGGATACACTCTAAGCTCTACTTGAGCAAAAATTCATTTTGCTATTATATTTGTTGGTGTTAATATAACATTTTTTCCTCAACACTTTCTTGGATTATCAGGTATACCACGACGTTACTCCGATTACCCAGATGCATATACAACATGAAACACAGTATCTTCAATAGGATCTTTTATTTCTCTTACAGCCGTTGTAGTAATAGTTTTTATAATCTGAGAAGCATTCGCTTCAAAACGAGAAGTCACATCAGTTGAACTAACCACTACAAATATTGAATGACTATATGGCTGCCCCCCACCATTCCACACCTTCGAAGAACCTGTTTATGTAAACTCAAAATAATCTAAGAAAGGAAGGAATCGAACCCCCTAAAATTGGTTTCAAGCCAACACCATAACCATTATGTCTTTCTCAATAATGAGGTATTAGTAAAATATTACATAATTTTGTCAAAATTAAATTATAGGTGAAACCCCTTTATACCTTTATGGCATACCCTTTCCAAATAGGCCTACAAGATGCAACCTCCCCAATCATAGAGGAGTTGATAAGCTTCCATGACCATGCTCTCATAATTGTTTTCTTAATTAGTTCTTTAGTCCTTTATATTATTTCCTCCATATTAACTACAAAATTAACACATACAAGCACAATAGATGCACAAGCAGTAGAAACAATTTGAACTATCTTACCAGCAATTATCCTTATTCTCATTGCCTTACCATCCTTACGAATTCTTTATATAATAGACGAAATTAATAATCCTACTTTAACCGTAAAAACAGTAGGTCACCAATGATATTGAAGTTATGAGTATACTGACTATGATGAACTAAATTTTGACTCTTATATAATTCCAACCACTGATTTAAAACCGGGAGACCTTCGTCTACTCGAAGTAGATAACCGGGCAGTTCTACCAATAGAGATGACTGTACGAGTTTTAATTACATCAGAAGACGTATTACATTCATGAGCCGTCCCTTCTCTTGGATTAAAAACTGATGCTATCCCCGGACGTCTTAATCAAACAACATTATTAGCCACCCGACCAGGCCTTTATTATGGTCAATGCTCTGAAATTTGTGGTTCCAATCATAGCTTTATACCAATTGTACTTGAATTAGTTCCCCTAAAAGTCTTCGAAAAATGATCCTCTTCAATACTATAATTTCATCAAGAAGCTAATTAAGCATTAACCTTTTAAGTTAAAGATTGAGAGTCATTACCCTCTCCTTGATGATATGCCACAACTTGATACCTCCACATGGTTTATCACTATTATATCAATAATTATAACATTATTTATTGTATTTCAACTAAAACTATCAAAATATATTTATCCTATAAACCCAGAACTTAAATCCTTAACCATACTCAAACATAAAAATCCTTGAGAGACAAAATGAACGAAAATTTATTCGCCTCTTTCGCTACCCCAACAATAATAGGTCTTCCTATTGTTATTTTAATTATTTTATTTCCCAGCATTATATTTCCAGCTCCTAATCGATTAATTAATAACCGATTAGTTGCCCTTCAACAATGATTAATTCAATTAACATCCAAACAAATAATGGCAATTCATAACCAAAAGGGACAAACATGAACCCTAATACTAATTTCCCTTATCCTTTTCATCGGATCTACTAACTTACTAGGATTATTACCACATTCATTTACACCTACAACTCAACTCTCAATAAATTTAGGTATAGCTATCCCTCTTTGAGCCGGAACTGTAATTACTGGATTTCGCCATAAAACAAAAGCATCTCTAGCTCATTTTCTTCCTCAAGGAACACCTTTACCATTAATTCCTATACTAATTATTATCGAAACTATCAGTTTATTTATTCAACCCATAGCCCTTGCTGTCCGATTGACAGCAAATATTACAGCAGGACATTTATTAATTCATCTAATCGGAGGAGCTACCCTTGTATTAATAAGCATTAACCCAGTTACAGCTTTCATTACTTTCATCATCCTAGTAATACTTACAGTACTAGAATTTGCTGTAGCCTTAATTCAAGCCTACGTCTTCACCCTTTTAGTAAGTCTTTATCTGCACGATAACACATAATGACCCACCAAACTCATGCTTATCACATAGTTAATCCTAGCCCTTGACCCCTGATAGGAGCGCTTTCAGCTTTATTATTAACATCAGGATTAGTAATATGATTTCATTTTAATTCTATACTCTTAATATCAATTGGTTTACTAGCCAATACATTAACTATATATCAATGATGACGAGATATTGTACGTGAAGGTACTTTTCAAGGACACCATACCCCAATTGTCCAAAAAGGCCTTCGATACGGAATAATTCTTTTCATTATTTCAGAAGTATTCTTTTTTGCTGGTTTCTTTTGAGCATTTTATCACTCCAGTTTAGCCCCAACTCATGAACTAGGTGGTTATTGACCACCCGCAGGAATTAATCCACTAAATCCCCTTGAAGTCCCACTACTTAATACCTCTGTTTTACTTGCTTCAGGTGTGTCAATTACATGAGCACATCATAGTCTTATAGAAGGTAATCGCAAACATACAATTCAAGCATTATTTATTACAATTGCACTTGGTGTATACTTTACATTTCTTCAAGCAGCCGAATACTATGAAGCTCCTTTTACTATTTCAGATGGAATTTATGGATCAACATTCTTTATAGCCACAGGTTTCCATGGATTCCACGTAATTGTAGGATCTACATTTCTTATAGTCTGTCTCTTACGACAACTTAAATTTCACTTTACATCAAAACATCATTTCGGTTTCGAAGCGGCAGCCTGATATTGACATTTTGTAGATGTAGTATGATTATTCCTTTATGTATCTATTTACTGATGAGGCTCATATTCTTTTAGTATTAAACAGTACTGCTGACTTCCAATCAGCCAGTCCCAGTAACTAACCTGGGAAAGAATAATTAACGTACTACTTACACTCATTATTAATACAATTTTATCTTCCATTTTAGTCTTAATCGCATTTTGACTTCCCCAATTAAATGTATACGCAGAAAAAGCTTCCCCTTACGAATGTGGATTTGACCCAATGGGCTCTGCGCGCTTACCTTTTTCCATAAAATTCTTTTTAGTCGCCATTACTTTTCTTCTTTTTGACCTAGAAATTGCCCTTTTATTACCCCTTCCCTGAGCATCACAAACAGATTATCTTAACACTATAATTACCATGTCCTTAGCACTCATCATTTTATTAGCACTTAGTCTAGCATATGAATGATCACAAAAAGGACTTGAATGAACCGAATATAGTAATTAGTTTAAATAAAACAATTGATTTCGACTCATTAAACTGTGATTTACTTCACAATTACTAAATGTCCTTAGTCCATATAAATATTATACTAGCCTTCATAATTGCTATAGTCGGCCTACTAATATATCGATCCCACCTAATATCATCCCTCCTATGTCTTGAAGGCATAATATTAACACTATTTATTATAGGGACTATTATAGTGCTTAACTTTAACTTCACATTGGCTAATATACTTCCTATTATCTTATTAGTATTTGCAGCCTGCGAAGCCGCAGTCGGACTATCCCTCTTAGTCATAGTATCTAATACTTATGGTGTTGACTATGTCCAAAATTTAAATCTTCTCCAATGCTAAAAATTATTATTTCTACCATAATATTAATACCTCTTACCTGATTATCAAATAATAAATTCTTATGAATTAATATTACCTCATACAGTCTACTAATTAGCCTAACAACATTACCTCTTTTTAACCAACCTAATAATAACCCTATTTATTTCTCTCCTATATTCTTCTCAGATTCCCTATCAGCACCTCTCCTAGCCTTAACAACATGGCTTCTACCGCTCATAATTATAGCTAGCCAACATCACCTAATAAACGAGACAGAAATTCGAAAAAAACTCTACATTTCTATATTAATTCTACTTCAAACTTTCCTAATCATAACTTTCTCTGCCACTGAACTTATCTTATTTTACATTTTATTTGAAGCTACCTTAGTTCCCACTTTAATTATCATTACCCGATGAGGTAATCAAACAGAACGCCTAAACGCAGGACTATATTTCTTATTTTATACTTTAATTGGGTCACTACCACTTTTAGTAGCACTAATCTTTATTCAAAACACAATAGGAACTCTAAACTTTACCATAACTCAAATATGAACACAAAACATTACAGACTCCTGATCAAATGACTTCCTATGATTAGCATGCATAATGGCATTTTTAGTAAAAATACCTATATACGGTCTCCACCTATGACTTCCTAAAGCACATGTTGAGGCACCTATCGCAGGGTCAATAGTATTAGCAGCAATTTTACTAAAATTAGGCGGCTATGGAATAATACGCATTACAATCTTGCTCGACCCTATCACAAAAACTATAGCCTATCCTTTTCTCCTCCTCTCCTTATGAGGCATAATTATAACTAGCTCTATCTGCCTCCGACAAACAGATCTTAAATCACTCATCGCATATTCATCAGTAAGTCATATAGCTTTAGTTATCGTGGCAATCTTAATTCAAACACCCTGAAGCTATATAGGAGCCACAGCACTAATAATCGCACATGGACTTACATCCTCAATATTATTCTGCTTAGCTAATACTAACTACGAACGCATTCACAGTCGAACTATAATCTTAGCTCGAGGACTTCAAACTATTCTTCCCCTTATAGCAACATGATGATTTTTAGCTAGCTTAACTAACCTTGCCCTCCCTCCTACCATTAATCTTATTGGAGAATTATTCATCATATTATCCTCCTTCTCATGATCTAACTTTACAATAATTCTTATAGGATTAAACGTTGTAATTACTGCATTATATTCCCTCTATATACTTATTTTAACTCAACGAGGTAAATATTCATATCATATTAATACTACTAAACCATCCTTTACACGAGAAAACAGTTTAATAGCACTTCACATAATTCCACTATTACTTCTATCTATTAATCCAAAACTAATTTTGGGTACTATATACTGTAAATATAGTTTAAAAAAAATATTAGATTGTGAATCTAATGACAGAAGCTAATATCTTCTTATTTACCGAGAAAGATTACAAGAACTGCTAATTCATGTTACCATATATAAAAATATGGCTTTCTTACACTTTTAAAGGATAGAAGTTATCCGTTGGTCTTAGGAACCAAAAAATTGGTGCAACTCCAAATAAAAGTAATAAACCTCTACTCATCTGCTTTATTAGCCTCCCTCCTCATGTTAATCCTACCAGTAATTATATCCCTTTCCAACATTTACAAGACTAATCAATATCCATATTATGTCAAAACTATTATCTCTTATGCTTTCCTAATCAGTCTCATTCCCACCCTAATCTTCATTAACTCAGGCCATGAAACGGTAATTTCAAATTGACATTGAATAACAATCCAAACAATAAAACTCTCACTTAGTTTTAAACTAGATTATTTCTCTATACTTTTTATTCCAGTAGCCCTCTTTGTCACATGATCCATTATAGAATTCTCTATATGATATATACATTCAGACCCTTACATAAATCGATTCTTCAAATATCTACTCATGTTTCTAATTACTATAATAATCCTTGTTACAGCCAACAATCTATTTCAGTTATTTATTGGGTGAGAAGGAGTAGGAATTATATCTTTTTTATTAATTGGATGATGATACGGACGAGCCGACGCCAATACAGCCGCTCTCCAAGCCATCCTATATAACCGAATTGGGGATGTCGGATTTATTTTAGCTATAGCTTGATTTTTAACAAATTCAAACTCATGAGAACTTCAACAAATCTTTATACTTGATTTAAAACAAAATAATCTTGCACTCCTCGGTCTATTATTAGCCGCCACAGGTAAATCTGCCCAATTTGGACTACACCCATGATTACCTTCAGCAATAGAAGGCCCGACCCCTGTATCAGCTTTACTCCACTCAAGTACTATAGTCGTTGCAGGTATCTTCCTACTAATCCGATTTTACCCCCTATTAGAAAACAATACCTTTATTCAACCACTCATTTTATGTATAGGCGCAATTACTACCCTATTTACAGCAATCTGCGCATTAACCCAAAATGACATTAAAAAAATTGTAGCCTTCTCAACTTCTAGCCAACTAGGATTAATAATAGTTACCATCGGTATTAATCAACCCCACTTAGCATTCCTCCATATCTGTACACACGCCTTCTTCAAAGCCATACTATTTATATGCTCCGGATCAATTATTCACAACCTAAACGATGAACAAGATATCCGAAAAATAGGAGGCCTATTTAAAGCTTTACCCTTCACTACAACCTCACTAATTGTTGGAAGCCTCGCACTAACAGGAACACCATTTCTTACAGGATTTTATTCCAAAGATCTCATCATCGAAGCCGCCAACACGTCGTATACCAACGCCTGAGCCCTCCTAATTACACTCATTGCAACATCCCTAACAGCTATTTATAGCACACGAATCCTCTATTTTTCATTACTAGGCCAACCCCGATGCTCCACCCTAATTATAGTTAATGAAAATAATCCACTATTAATTAATTCTATCAAACGCCTACTAATTGGAAGTATCTTTGCTGGTTTCATTATTTCATATAATATTACTCCAATAACTACCCCCCAAATAACTATACCATTCTACCTAAAACTTACTGCCCTTATTGTTACATTAACAGGATTTATCCTAGCCATAGAGTTAAACCTAATAACACAAAATTTAAAATTATCAAAACCACATAACTACTTCATATTCTCAAATATACTAGGACATTTCCCAGTAACTATACACCGTCTACTACCCTCAACCAGCCTATTAATTAGCCAAAAGTTATCCTCCATATTATTAGATTTAACCTGAATAGAAATTATTTTACCCAAATCAATTTCTAACTTTCAAGCAACTTCCTCTATTATAGTATCAAACCAAAAAGGCCTAATTAAATTATACTTTTTATCCTTCTTAGTTACCTTTCTAACCGCCCTCATCATATTTAGTTTCCACGCGTAATCTCCATCACCACAACAATACACGTTACCAATGATCAACCAGATACAATAGCTAATCAAAATCCATAACTGTATAACGCAGCAATTCCTATAGCTTCTTCACTAAAAAACCCTGAATCTCCTGTATCATAAATTACCCAATCTCCTTCCCCATTAAAATTTAAAATAATCTCAAACTTCACCTCCTCTTCCTCCAACATCAAATAAGTAACTAACATAATTTCCCCCACCAATCCTAACAAAAACGTAAATAATACAATTTTATTAGACACCCATACCTCAGGGTATTCTTCTATAGCCATAGCCGTAGTATACCCAAACACAACCAACATACCTCCTAAATAAATTAAAAATACCATCAATCCTAAAAAAGATCCACCATAATTTAATACAATTCCACAACCAACCCCACCACTAACAATCAACCCAACACCCCCATAAATCGGAGAGGGTTTTGAAGAAAAACCCACAAAACTAACCACAAAAATGGTACTTAAAATAGTAACAATATATGTCATCATAATTTCCACATGGATCCAACCATGACCTATGACATGAAAAATCATCGTTGTTATTCAACTATAGAAACAATTATGACCAATATCCGAAAAACCCACCCTCTAATAAAAATTATTAATAACTCATTTATTGATTTACCAGCTCCATCTAACATTTCATCATGATGAAACTTCGGTTCCCTATTAGGTGTCTGCTTAATTATTCAAATTTTAACCGGACTATTCTTAGCAATACATTACACATCCGACACAATAACTGCCTTTTCATCAGTAACACACATCTGCCGAGACGTAAATTATGGCTGACTAATCCGCTACCTACACGCCAACGGAGCATCAATATTCTTTATTTGCTTATTTTTACACGTTGGACGAGGACTCTACTATGGATCTTACATATTCCTAGAAACATGAAACATCGGAGTATTATTATTATTCGCAGTTATAGCTACAGCCTTTATAGGGTATGTCCTTCCATGAGGACAAATGTCTTTTTGAGGCGCAACAGTTATTACAAACCTTTTATCAGCAATTCCTTACATTGGCTCGGACCTTGTACAATGAATCTGAGGTGGATTTTCAGTAGACAAAGCAACACTCACACGGTTTTTTGCCTTCCACTTCATTTTACCCTTTATTATTGCTGCCCTAGCCGGAGTTCACCTATTATTCCTCCACGAAACTGGCTCCAACAACCCCTCTGGACTATCATCAGACGCTGACAAAATCCCATTCCACCCTTACTATACAATTAAAGATATTCTAGGGGTTCTCCTACTAATTCTTGTATTAACATCATTAGTATTATTTTCCCCCGACCTATTAGGGGACCCTGATAATTATACACCAGCCAACCCCCTCAACACACCACCCCACATTAAACCAGAATGATACTTTCTATTTGCCTATGCTATTCTACGCTCAATTCCTAATAAATTAGGAGGAGTCCTAGCCCTAGTTTTATCCATTCTAATCTTAGCATTTATTCCCCTACTTCATACATCAAAACAACGAAGCATAATATTCCGCCCATTTAGCCAGTGCTTGTTCTGAATCTTAGTAGCAGACCTTGTTACACTCACATGAATTGGTGGACAACCAGTTGAACACCCATTTATTATTATTGGTCAATTAGCATCAATCCTATATTTTCTTCTTATCCTAGTAATTATACCAATCACCAGCTTATTTGAAAATAACTTATTAAAATGAAGAGTCTTTGTAGTATAATTATTACACTGGTCTTGTAAACCAGAAATGGAGATTCACACCTCCCTAAGATATCAAGGAGAAGGCATTAGCCCCACCTCCAACACCCAAAGCTGGAATTCTAATTTAAACTACTCCTTGCACATAATCAACATTTATTCATAAACTTTATATCCTTAAATGATTTATCACCAAACCTTAAACTCACCTACCCACAAACTCCATTCATTTTAATATATTAAGTCTTTCTATAGACATCATTATATATACAAAAATTCGTGAAATAGATATGCACTTATCTATTTACAAATATATATATATATATAGATATATATATATATACATAATTGTATATAAACTGTGACTTTCACACGCAGGTGTATGCATATCATGTAGAACGTACATTAAACCATACTCCCCATGCACACAGCATGTACATATTATGGTACATTTTACATAATACATATTATGTGAATTGTACATTAAATTATATTCCTCATACATATAAGCATGTACATATTATGGTACATTTTACATAATACATATTATGTGAATTGTACATTAAATTATATTCCTCATACATATAAGCATGTACATATCATGGTATATTTTACATAATACATATTATGTGGATCGTACATTAAATTATATTCCCCATACATATAAGCATGTACATATCATGATATATTTTACATGATACATATTATGTAAATCGTACATTAAATTATATACCCCATGCATATAAGCATGTATATACTATGATATATCTTACATAATACATATTAACTATTTCTTGATCTGAGCCCATTCAATGTAGAGTTTCTATTCCTCACACTTTATCTGGCATCTGGTTCTTACTTCAGGACCATCTCACCTAAAATCGCCCATTCTTTCCTCTTAAATAAGACATCTCGATGGATTAATGACTAATCAGCCCATGCTCACACATAACTGAGATTTCATGCCTATGGTAGGTTTTTTTTTGGGGGGGGAGAGCTCGCATGACCCAGCTAACATTTAATTTCTCAGATAACTATGAAGCTGGACTTATCCTCTATGGGGGCCGAAAAGTTTAATTAATGGTCACAGGACATAACTGGTAATAGTGGAACAGTACATATCACATGGATTCAGTGCTGTTGTGATTAATGGTTCAGGATAATATATCAATGGTTACAGGACATACTTATACTATTCCCCCTCCCGCATCTACGTACACGCACGCATCTACGTACACGCACGCATCTACGTACACGCACGCATCTACGTACACGCACGCATCTACGTACACGCACGCATCTACGTACACGCACGCATCTACGTACACGCACGCATCTACGTACACGCACGCATCTACGTACACGCACGCATCTACGTACACGCACGCATCTACGTACACGCACGCATCTACGTACACGCACGCATCTACGTACACCCACGCGTACACGCACGCACAATTTTTATCCAAAAATTATCTAAGCAAACCCCCTTACCCCCGTTAAGCCCCACCGGTACAATTTTTATATCTTGCAAACCCCTAAAACTAGAAAAGTTGTAACAGCTCTTAGACCTAACTCTCATAATTCACATTTAATAATTCATAAACACCTCATAAATTCTTTCTTTCTATAGAGTTATATTTTTATAAAAATTTTTCATCTACCATATTCCGCTTTATAAGAATGGCGCTTAAACTAATA